GATAGTGCTTTTTCAACTCTCTCAAAATGGAATCTATTCCAAACATATATGCCGTGGTTCTTTACTTCGACAGGGTACAAATATCTAAATTTGATATTTTTAGATGCTTTTTCAGACCTATTGCCGATGCTAAGTAGCAGTCACAAATTTGTATCCAATTTTCATTATATTATGCACAGATCAGCATGGCGAATTCTTAAGCTAAAATGGCGAGCTCTTAAACTAAAATTGTGGGGATTGTGGGCACCGATAAGTGAGATTTCAAGTGATATTTCGTGGAAGTGTTTCCGTAGGCTTCTTCGGGTCGAAGAAATGATTCATCGAAATAATGAGTCACTGTTGATATCGACACATCTGAGCTCGCCAAATGTTCGGGAGTTCCTCTATTCAAGCCTTTTACTTCTTCTTCTTGCTGGATGTCTCGTTCAGGTACTTCTTTTCTCTGTTTCCCTAGACTCTAGTGAGTTACAGACAGAGTTCGAGAGGATAAAATCTTTGACGATTCCATCATACATGATTGAGGTGTACAAACTTGTGGATGGGTATCCTAAACCTGAACCGAATTCTTTCTGGTTAAAGAATCTCTTTCTAGTTGCTCAGGAACAGTTAGAAGATTTTCTAGCAGAAATACTGGGTTTTGCGCTATTTGGTGGTGGTCCCGCGTATGGGGTCAAATTTATACAGAAGATATTTTTCAATCTCATCGATCTCATAAGTATCATACCAAATCCCATCAATCGAATCACTTTTTCGAGAAATACGAGACATCTAAGTCATACAAGTAAAGAGATCTATTCATGGATAAGAAAAGGACAAAGGTTTCAGACTCATGATGAAATAGAATCCTGGATCGAGACCTGTGATTGGTTTTTGGATAAAGAGAGAGTTTACTCGTTTCATTTCTCCACCTTAAGGCCAGAAAAAGGGATTGATCAAATTCTATGGAGTCTGACTCATATTGATCATTTAGTAAAGAGTGACTATGGTTATCAAATGTTTGAACAAGCGGGAGCAATTTACTTACGATACGTAGTTGACATTCATCAAAAGGATCTAATGAATTATGAGTTCAATACATCCTGTTTAGCAGAAAGACGGATATTCCTTGCTCATTATCAGACAATCACTTATTCACAAACCTCGTGTGGGGTTAATAGTTTTCATTTCCCATCTCATGGAAAACCAAAACCCTTTTCGTTCCGCCTAGCCCTATCCCCCTCTAGGGGTATTTTAGTGATAGGTCCTATAGGAACTGGACGATCCTATTTGGTCAAATCCCTAGCGACAAACTCCTATCTTCCTTTCATTACGGTATTTCTGAACAAGCTGGATTTGAAAATAGTTATTGATGATCTCGATCCTGAGGACTATACGGAAGCGCTTGATGATGTGGATATTGATGATGATAGCGATCCTGCTAAGGACTATATGGATGCGCTTAAAGATGTGGACGATATTGATGATCGTGACTCTTTTTATTCGAACTTGGACTCGGACCCGGAGCTGAGGGAGGAGTATACGGTGGATGATGAGATACTTAGGTATATTATCGAGTTGGAAATAGACCTAGCTTCTATCCACTTGCAATTCGAATTGGCAAGAACAATGTCTCCTTGCATAGTATGGATTCCAAACATTCATGATCTGTATGTGGATGAGTCGGAGTCCCTCGGTTTATTATTGAACTATCTCTCCGGGAATTGTGAAAGACGGTCCACTAGAGATATTCTTGTTATTGCTTCGACTCATATTCCCCAAAAAGTGGATCCCGCTCTAATAGCTCCGAATAAATTAAATACATGCATTAAGATACGAAGGCTTCTTATTCCACAACAACGAAAGCACGTTTTCACCCTTTCATATACTAGGGGATTTCACTTGGAAAAGAAAATGTTCCATACTAATGGATTCGGGTCCATAGCCATGGGTTACAATGCACGAGATCTTGTAGCAATTACCAATGAGGCCCTATCGATTAGTATTACACAGAAGAAATCAATTATAGACACGAATACAATTCGATTCGCTCTTCATAGACAAACTTGGGAGTTGCGAGCCCATGTAAGACCGGTTCCGGATCATGGGATCCTTTTCTATCAGATAGGAAGGGCTGTTGCACAAAATGTACTTATAAATAATTGCTGCCTTATAGATCCTATATCTATCTATATGAAGAAGCAATCATGTTACGAAGGGGATCCTTATTTGTACAAATGGTTCTTCGAACTTGGAACGAACATGAAGAAATTAACGATACTTCTTTCTCTTTTGAGTTGTTCTGCCGGATCGATCGCTCAAGATCTTTGGTCTCTACCCGGACCCGATGAAAAAAATTGGATCACTTCTTATAGACTCGTTGAGACGGATTCTGATCTAGTTGATGGCCTATTAGAAGTAGTAGAAGGCGCTCTGGTGGGATCCTCGCTTCTTCGGCCCGAACCAAGGAATCCCTTAGAGATGGTGGAAAATGGATCTCGTTCTATCTTTGATCGTAGATTTC